CCTGGGGGTAGGGTACTACGAAAGGAAGTTGATCATGGATTATCAATAAACCTAGAATTGATTCTTCCTGGGTCGATGCCCGAGCGGTTAATGGGGACGGACTGTAAATTCGTTGGCAATATGTCTACGCTGGTTCAAATCCAGCTCGGCCCAATAATTAATTCGCTGATCCGCCATAACATAAAATGCCCATTTTTTTGTATTTTGTTTTCCAGAAAAGCCAAACAAAAAAAAAATTAGGGAAGAATAAAAAAAGTCCAATTTTCTGATATATCCATCCCTACCGCTATTTGTTTTTTATTTGTTCTATTTATTTGTTCCCATAAATTCTGACCTTGATAACGATCTAGATTCATATCAGGATCATTAAGTATAAAGTTTAATGAAAAGAAAGAGTAAAGTAGAAAGTAAAGAAAAAAGACTCTTTTTTTTTTCATTTTAAAATTGATTATCGATCGATTTGGCAATAACGAAAGGATTACTAGTAACTAGTAATCCGCGTTGCTCTCACTAAAGCGCATACCCGTATAGATATCAATATATCACTCGCGCCTTTGTTTGTTACAACACGGCGATTCGAATCTAAAATGAAAATAGAAAATAGCTTGAATGAAATCATAAGAATATCTATGCTGTACACTTTTCTTTATTTCCCTGGGATTGTAGTTCAATTGGTCAGAGCACCGCCCTGTCAAGGCGGAAGCTGCGGGTTCGAGCCCCGTCAGTCCCGACGGATACAATAAAAAAAAACATCAATTGATCCCTACATTTTCTGTGAAAGGGGATACAAATGACAGAATTTCGTTCCCTCATTCCCAAGGATATCCTTTTTTTTTTTTTCTTTCTATTTTTTTGTTGGGGTTTATTTGTAAACTATTTGTAAACGGTGAAAGTGGAAAAGCAGTCAGATGATACATCATCAGATGATTGTACAAGGAAGGCGGTAGATTATCGAAAAGAAAGAGTGGAAAAGAATATATATAAATAAAGGAATTCTTTTGATTGGGCCAGGAATCAAATTTTGTATTTGGTGTGGATAAAAGATCTTCCTATGTTATACTATTCAATTCTCGACGGTGAATCGATTTGATAGCTTAGATATTGTTATTCATGATATTGATCCGATTCGATGTCATTGAAATGTAAGTCATCGCATTGAATTTACAAGCGACAAATTTCTCATCTCTATGGGATTAAATCCCGAGTTATTGCGAAGTCAAAAAAACAATGAAATTATGGAAGTAAATATTCTCGCATTTATTGCTACAGCGCTGTTCATTCTAGTTCCTACCGCTTTTTTACTTATAATATACGTAAAAACTGTCAGTCAAAGTGATTAATTTGAATGAAACTTGACTTTTTATCAAGGATTTAAGAAAAAAAGGATTCCAATTACACGTCTTAAATAAAATGAATGGACTAGAATCAGCAGTATCCTATAAAACTCGATAGTATGGTAGAAAAAAAAAAATATGAATCTTTCTACCATACTATCTATATCTATTATTGTAATGTATAAAGATACAAGCTAAATATAGATGAATCTACAATATGTATCTTCATACATGTCGATATCAATTAAATATATGTAATGTATATAGTATCTTAATTTTAGTTCTTCGCTTTATTTGTGTTGATTTCAATCAATCTGAAATAATTGAAAGGCAAGTCTTACGATTTTCTAATTCTTTTTCTTTCCTTTCAGGGATTTGATTCTTTTGATGGATACCGAGATTCATATTGAAAATAATCAGAAATGAAGGAAAAATGGAATGGAATAGGCATATATTAATTAAAAAAAAAAAGATTACTTGATTTTTTTTTTTAACATTCCAAAGAAGTAATTCATTGAGGAGTTGACAGATGATCCAAAGAGTTCTATGGTAACTTTTCTTCGTATTTCGTTTCTAAAAAAGGGGTATACTCTACCGATTTTTAATTTCACTTCTTTTCTTTGATCCATGATATGAAATGAGTCAATAAAGCATGGCATAAATGAAATTCCTAAAATAATAAATAAAACAGGGGGTAAGTGCGCAATATGTGACTACACTAAGGCAAGATCTTATTAAATAAAAGAACTACTTTTTTTTTCTCTTTGAACAGTAAAGCGGGAAGGAAATAAAAACAAACAAATACAGAAAAAAAAAGGGGGGGGGGGTCCTTGTCCCTCATTGTCCATATATAACTTTGGGAAGAGCTGGTTCATCAAAATAGAAAATTTAGGAAGAATTCTTTTTCTTTTTTATAAATTGCCTATCATCCGTAGCCCTTTTACTTTCGAAATATGAACATGGGAATTATTGAAATGTTTGTTTGATTTTGATTGAAAGGGTATTATTCATCTATATTATTCATAAAATACATTACTCCACTAAAATCCAAGAATTTCGAAATGAAGACTAAAAAAATAGTTAAAAAAAAGGCTTTGCAAAACGATCTAGAAAACAATTGATACGGTTTGATTCCTCAACCCAATTAGGAGTACCCCTAGAGTCCACTTCTTCCCCATACTACGAGTGAAAGGGAAAATGTAAAGACTACCATTAAAGCAGCCCAAGCAAGACTTACTATATCCATGTGTATTATGTCCCCTATCTCTATGAATATGAAACAAATATGAAGGAATTTTTCCATTATTGTTCACTAATAATAGTGGAATTACCGGCGCAGAGTCAAAAAGAAAAGGGAATTCTGACACACCACCGTTGATGAAACACTTCAATAAATCCGCTTATAACAAGTTCTTATATGATTTCTAGTAAAATCGAGAACCATTAAGCACAAGCAAAATACGCAGTAACACTTTTGGAAGTAGCAAAAGAATGTTACTCACATGTAGCAATAATAAGACTTATTCTTTCTTTTGGTGTCCCTCATTAAGTAAAAGCCAATTATCCATCCAATCTAATATTGATTGGATGCCTGAACACTCAGAGACTTTCATCAGTCTGTATACAAAGTATCTTCCAACCCTTCTACAACCATTCATTAGTTAATTAGACACTCCCGTTATCCAATCTAATTCAAGACTCCGCTAGTAGCCCGTGGAGGGGCTACCATATCAAGATTTACTGATTCCCTTCCACTACTCTAGTTTTTCCTTGAATCCTAGACGTAAGGATTTACAATACTTTAGAAAACAAAACCCCCGGAAGTTTATAATCAAGAAAGTATCAAGAGTCTTTTTCTTACACTTGTTTTTGCTGGAGAAAATTTGTCGAGTTATATCAGCAAAACAGAATATAGGATTTCAAGTTTTTTGTTGATCAGGCGACACCCGGATTTGAACTGGGGAATAAGGGATTTGCAGTCCCCCGCCTTACCGCTCGGCCATGTCGCCCAAAGGCTACAAACAAAAAAATGAGAGTATCCCCTTTTTATTTTTAGATTGGATCCATACCTTCAATTGGTTATAGTATCTCAAGACACACAATATCTAAAAACAAAAACTTTCCCTTTCTTTTTTCTTTTCTATTGAAAAAGAAAATGTGGATTCTCAGTTACAAAAGTCAAAATGCAGGACAAATAAATTGGAACCATTAACTATTAACTATTGACTGCAAATTTATGGACGATTCTTCTTCACTTGTCTTTCTCTAATGGTATAATAAAATCACAATAGATACATAACTAATCAGTATTGATTTTTTTTCAATAAAAAAACTTTCTTAATTTCAATTATAAATTCTATTATAATAATATAACAGCAATTATGAGTCTATGTAAACCCCAGAACATAAGTTGTTACTGTTACACAGCTATAATTATCTAATGAGGTATTTTATCTATCTAGATATGATGTCCATAGGGAATCAGCAAGAAATTATTGTGTTTCCATTTTTCATTGAATAGATTTAAATAAAAGAAAAAATAGAAGATAGAGCACGCCATGTGTTGTCTCCACTAGAGAGCTATAATGGAATAAAAAGAAAAGAGGAAAGACATATATAAATAGAAATGCTATATCTGCATCTGTTTAATAAATCCAAGCCCTCTTTTCGTACGCACTTCAATCATATTCTAAATATTCTACTAAAAAATAAAAAACTAAAAAGTGGGTAAAAACATCTCTCTTCTCTGCGAATCATTTTTTGAACAATGTAATCTATGAAAAAATTAAGTGCTAGAAAAATCAACTCTCTCCCTATATCTATTTTATGATTTTTTTGTCTTTATCTCAACGAACAGATCAAATCAGGAATTCATTTCATTTTTTCATTTTTCTGGTATTCAATCGGATTGGAATATGTAATATCATAATAATGGTAGAAATTGAATTCTTTTTGTTTTTGATTTTCTCTACAAAACTACATAAGGCTAAATGGCATTTATCAATTCTTTTCTGTATCTGTTTGTTATAAATATAAATTCACAAATTTGAGTCTACTTTTTCTTCTTCCGTTCATACGCATTTCATACATTCCATATATATTATATGGTATATGGAGTTAGATAAAATTTCATGTGATTCAGTAAACAGAATAGAAATTCAATTCCATCATTATTAGATCGATTCATATGATTCGATGAAGAATGAGAAAAGAATGGGATTTTTTTGATAAATGGGAAATTTAAAATGCTCGGGGATGAAAATGGGGAAATGTATACAATACCTGGGTTGAATCAGATACAATTTGAAGGATTTTGTGGGTTCATGGATCGGGGCTTAACAGAAGAACTTTATAAATTTCCAAAAATTGAAGATACGGATCAAGAAATTGAATTTCAATTATTTGTGGAAACATATCAATTGGTGGAACCGTTGATAAAAGAAAGGGATGCTGTATATGAATCACTCACATATTCTTCTGAATTATATGTATCCGCAGGATTAATTTTGAAAACCAGTAAGGATATGCAAGAACAAACAATTTTTATTGGAAACATTCCTTTAATGAACTCCCTCGGAACTTCTATAGTAAATGGAATATACAGAATTGTGATCAATCAAATATTGCAAAGCCCCGGTATCTATTATCGATCAGAATTGGATCATA